CAATCACTCTTTTTATTCTGTATTTTCTTTCTCAGCATTTCATTTTAAGAAGAATCCTTTTTGTAATGATGGAATATCAGTTCTATATATGTTCCATATAGATAGATAGATATCTATCTATCTATAATGAAATGAATCCAAAATGGAGGAAGGGGGAATAGAAAGGGGAAGGAAGAACAGAAAGAGAACAGGGGGACGGAGGGGATGGAGAGAAGGGAAGGGGACGAAGAATTGCAAGGGGACATAAAAGATCGATCTATCGATACAGAGAATGAGAGATTAGTCAAAATCTCACATCAACGAATCCATATAAAAATAAAAATTGTCAGTAGAAAGATTACTGCAAAAAACAAGAATCCAAATAGATAGGAAGATGTCCGTCCCCCCCCTAAATATTTCATTCCCTCTCCTACAAAGAGACCCAGGATACCGACTCTATCTATAATTCCATCAATTACCCATCGATCAAATAAATAAGTTAGTTCAGCTAATCTCCGTATACCCATAGTAAATATTTTGTTATAATATATGTCTATGTAGCCTCGGTAATATGACCAATTGTATATGACATTGATGAATCGATCTGGGATACCCTTTAGCCGGGAATCCCTTTTATACCATAAATATGGTGAGGAGAAATTAAAATTTATAGGTCCATATAGGACAAAGGCCACGAATGTGCTAGAAAATGCTATACCAACTGAGGGAATCGCATCTACAAAAAATTCGGACCAATTTTCAGGATGGTTCTCATGGAAATGGTTCATCGATAGAGTCAACCGTTGGGATAAGATATCAGAACTTATTTCTCCTTGAACAAAAGAAACTCCTATAGATCCCACAAATAGAGTGAATAGTCCCAGTACAAGTGAAGGCAATAGCATTGTATTGTCCGATTCCTTGGGATATGGAGGATCCCCTTTATCGAGAGGATGAGTAATAACCAGATATTCCATAGGTTTACCATCGAATTGTTCCATCTTCCCTGAGAATTGAAATACTCCTTCAGAGGAAGAAGAGTTCTTATTTCCCGGTAATTGCGGCATAGAACCCATTTCAGTTTCGGTGAATGTACCAGATTCTTTTTCTCCCCACATAGAGATCGAATAGAACGGAATAGGGTCGTTATACAAATTTACGCGGAGATCTCCTTCGAAAGCAAGAAAATACATACGAGACATGTAAAATGCAGTAAATCCTGCTGCGGATCGAGCTATCCCCCCAAGAATGGTAGAATATAGCCAACTATCACTAATAATTTCATCCTTAGACCAAAAACAAGCAAAGGGGGGAATACCACAAAGAGAAAGTGTACCTAAAAGAAAGGTTGTTCCTGTAATTGGCATGTATTTACTTAAACCACCCATGAGAACCATATTCTGACTTTCAGCGGGGCAATATCCAACAAGAGATTCCATGGAATGAATCACTGATCCAGATCCTAGGAACAATAACGCTTTAGAATAGGCATGTGTAATCGGATGGAACAAAGCAGCTCGATAAGAACCTGTACCTAGAGCTAACACCATATAACCTGATTGGGACATAGTAGAATAAGCCAAACCTCTTTTAAGATCACTTTGAGCAAGAGCCATAGTCGCTCCCAATAGAGCCGTTATTCCACCTGTCCAAGAGATGAGATTCATTATGAAAGGTAGAGCTTTGAAAAGAGGGAACAATCGAGCTACGAGAAAAATTCCTGCTGCTACCATAGTAGCGGCATGTATAAGAGCTGATATAGGGGTAGGCCCTTCCATAGCATCAGGTAACCATACATGAAGTGGAAATTGTGCGGATTTAGCTACTGGACCTAAAAATAAGAGAAAAGCACACAGAGTAGCAAAGAATGAACTAACTTCATTACTAGCAATCGATTCGTTAGATCTTCCCAATAAATATCTAAATTTGAAACTACCCGTTATCTGATAAAATCCTAGAATTCCTAATAATAGTCCAAAATCTCCTATACGATTAGTAATAAACGCTTTTTGACAGGCATTGGCTGCACTGGGTCGAGTAAACCAGGAACCTATTAATAAATAAGAACACATTCCTACTAATTCCCAAAATATATATATTTGTACTAGATTAGGGCTAATCACTAGTCCCAACATAGAAGCATTAAAAAGACTAAGATAAGCAAAGAACCTCACATATCCTTGGTCATGAGACATATAATTATCACTGTAGATCATAACCATGATTCCGACAGTAGTAACTGATATTGGCATAATGGAAGTAAGTGGATCGATCAAATAGCCCAACTCTGGGGAAAAATTCTTATTAATGGTCCAGGACCATAAATATTGATAGACGGGACCACCTGTAATTTGCTGCAAGAATAGATTGAAAGAAAGGAGCATAGCTATACCTAGCAGGGAAATGCTGATAAGAGCCCATATATGATGAAGACCCCTGGTTGCCCTTGGAAAAAGTAAGGATCCCGATCCTATTGGCACAGAGGCTGAAAGTGGAAGGAAAGGCACGATCCAAACATATTTATATATAAGTTCCATAGGAAGATCGAGTAATTTTTAGAAAGTATTTTTTCTTTCTTTTTTTTTTTTTCTTTTTTTTTTTCCTATTTCCCATTACTGGTTTCCGATCCACTGGATTACGAAAGGAACAAATCAAAAGGGGTCGTAAATCAGGAGGAACGATGGGATGGATTCCATCCATCTATTTTTCCTTCTCCTTCCACAAATAGAAAGTTCGAGCTGATTAATCATTAATTAATATGAAATGCCAGATGAATAGGAACCCTAGTTTCTTCAGGTACTCATCAACGAGATAGAGTTGTGCACATCCAAAATTGTACACTTTTCCCATATATTATCTTATATCACATAGATTTTTATAAACCAATAGAGATGTTTGACACTCTGGTCCTGCAAAAATATTCATGATAAAACCTGACAAGAATCGAACCAATTAGAGAGCTATTCTAGATTATGATATTTGATCGAATCTGTTCGATACATATTCGCTCCTAATCTTAAATAACAAGTATATACGTAATAATTGGAATCAGGAGTTAACAACTCCGAACGGGCCAGATAGATCTTATGGTATTTGTCACTCCACATCATTAGGATTAGGACCGGATGGATGGACGGAATGCCAAAATATCCATTTATTACTATTGATTTACCATAGATCTATTACTAATATCAGACATTCTCGGCTGTAAAATGAAATAAGAGGGATAATCCCACAGGATTCTCCTGGAGATGAACTGACCAATTAAGTAAGAAATGCATTTCCTAGAAAGAGGACACGGTGTACGTAGGTTAAGACATCGACAAAATTCGATTTGATCCGTAGTAGATTCTATCTGTCCAAAGAAATGAGAACGAATGGATTCTGCAGTAAATAAATCATTATTCATATAACGAAATAATGTAATTTTATCACAAATTATGAAGATTTCGAGGAGCTAGATCTTTAAACTTTTAGAATAGAAATAACGAGAGATATACATATAGAGATATACATATCTCTATATGTACGTATATCTCTATACTGCATAGAATAACGCGATATATACAAGATTGAATATCAATCTAATAATATTTATCTAGATAGATAATATTTATCTAGATAGATAGATATGTACATATATGTCTATCACATCGAAATATATGAATGAAAAGCATTGTTCATCATGGCAGTTCCGAAGAAGCGCACTTCTAAATCCAGAAAACGAATTCGTAAAAATGTTTGGAAGGGAAAAGCAGATCAGGCCGCGGTAAAAGCTTTTTCCTTAGCTGAGTCTATCTCGACCGGTCGGTCAAAAATTTTTTACTGCACAACAAATGATAAGCCCTCTGGATCATCTAAATCCACATCCATTAATGAATCCAATGATTCATAACATCAACAAGTATGCCCCCTAGTAGAGGGCAATAATGGGAAAGAAGTCATTCCCTGGCTCTTTCGAACAATACTGGGAACGATACTGGGGTCGGACAGACAAAGAGACAAATCATGATTCGGTTTCACTACAGCATTCATTTATGACCGACTGAGAGAGGGGGATTCCTTAACCATTCTTCCGATTCTTAAACCATTAATCCATACTTCCTTTACCGCTGGGGAAAGATTCCCCAGCATCATTCTTCAGAAGAATCCCGGATTAATTTAGCATTACCCTTATTTATATTTCTGATAGCTTTACCTCATCAACATCTTATTTAAGATCTATTTATATGGATAGATATCTATTTAAATAGATATGTATTTAGATAAGAACCTCGGAGTAATTAGTTTAATTTTAAATAGTTATAGAACCTACGGGATCATCTGAGTATAGTATTCACACACAAAATCACTCGTTCATTTTGGATGACTCGAATCTATGTGTTACTGTGTCACTCGAGCGAATTATTGCTCAGATCTCGGTGAATAATTCCTAATTCCTAATTTCAGATATCGGGATTCATCTTTCTCTTACTCTTCTTATTCCATTCGGGATTTCACACAATTGCTAGATACAGAATAGGAACTTAATAGATCCATTTTACTCCTCAACGGTTATCTCCTTTATGGTCATATAGAGAAAGTGCTCGATTTTTTAAGATGACTCATGGCTAGAGATACAATAACTCTAGCCATTTATGACCCGTTTTCAAGAACATAGGAAGAACATAATTCTAAGGGGACTGGCCAAAGTATAGATGTATAACCTTGCACAACATCTTAGTATATCTGATCCCCGCCCGTCATTGGCCCCCCATTAATGGCCTAGCTCTCACTTTCCAGAACGTGATTTAAGGGGAATGAATAATCCATTTTTTTTTTTTACTATTCCAATAGCTCGAGAAACTCTTCTTACTAAGCCCGCGATATTCACAAATCGTTATCGGTAAAGTTACGGCATGAAATCTTTTTCCATGTATCTCTCTTCCATGTTCGGGATCTAGCTGCTTCCATTCTATCAAGATAATTTAAGAGATCTCTTGTTCAATGATGGAATTTAATAGGACTCTTCATTCCCCTTCGGAGCAGCAGGATTTGAACCTGCGACCTCCATCACCCCAAGATGGCACGCTACCAAGCTGCGCCATGCTCCGTTGTAATGATCAACATCACATTGATTCAATGTCCGAACTTAGATTTCGAACATCCCCCAATCTCCATTAATTACTCCCCCTGTTAAACCTGTTTTGAACACATTGACGATCTGGCACAAATGGGTTAGTATGTCTTTACCAAGCCGCCATGGTGAAATTGGTAGACACGCTGCTCTTAGGAAGCAGTGCTAGGGCATCTCGGTTCGAATCCGAGTGGCGGCATTCTTAGAATAAAATTCCGTTGATCTCCCTCCTATTCTGTTCAATTCATTTCTATTTATCTTTTCTTTATAATAGATCACTCTTTTCTATTGACTTATTTTTTAATTTATCCTATCGTATTTCTATTATCGATCCTATTTTAAAATCAAATGAAGAAATGGGTTTATTATGATATTCATAACCTTAGAACATATATTGGCTCACATTTCTTTTTCTCTCATTTCTGTTGTCACTCTCGCTTATTGGGGAACCTTGGTCCATCAAATTGAAGGGCTAAGTAGTTCGGGAGGAAAAGGCATGATAGTTACTTTTGTCTGTACAACGGGATTATTAATTACTCGTTGGCTTTATTCGGGACATTTACCGTTAAGTAATTTGTATGAGTCATTCATGTTCCTTTCATGGAGTTCATCTGTGATTCATATAATTCTAGAAGTACGAAGCCAAAAGGATCGAGGATTAGGTGCAATCACTGCACCAAGCACTATGTTAACTCATGGTTTTGCTACTTCAGGTCTTCCGAAGGAAATGCAACAATCTGCAATGTTGGTACCTGCCCTGCAATCCCATTGGTTAATGATGCATGTAAGCATGATATTACTCAGCTATGCAACCCTTTTATGTGGATCCCTATCATCAATAGCTTTTCTGATCATTACATTTCGGAGAAATAGAAGGATTCTTTCGCTTCTCAGTGCGAGGGACAATTCATTCATTTGGCCCTTTCCCTCCAGGAATAATTTGTATTTACATGAACAAGAAAAGAGTGATTTGCAAAACACTTTTTATTTGTCATTCACAAATCATCGTAAATGTCAATTGACTCAACAATTAGATTATTGGAGTTATCGTGTTATTGGTCTAGGCTTTCTTCTTTTAACTATAGGTATTCTTTCTGGAGCAGTATGGGCTAATGAAGCATGGGGATCTCGTTGGAGTTGGGATCCTAAAGAGACTTGGGCATTGATTACTTGGATCATATTTGCAATTTATTTGCATACCAGGGTGAATAAAGGTTGGCAAGATGAGAACCCGGCAATTATAGCTTCTTTAGGATCTTTTATAGTTTGGATCTGTTATTTGGGGGTCGATCTATTAGGAATAGGTTTACATAGCTATGGATGGTTGATTTAGCACAGAACTAAAAATGGACTTGGACCCGGGATTTATGGAAGAAAAAAAGAAGAATATATTTCATATAGTATAGTTATTATAATAGTATAGTTATTATACGGAATTGATAAATGGAATTAGTAATTTTTTCAAGTTCTTTCAAATAGTTATTCTAATATGATCACTACTTGAAATAATTTGAATTACATCCGAAACAAATTAATTGTTCATTATTTTGACCCCATCCTATTCCTCTCTCTTCGAGAGATGAATAGGATAATTTGATTGTATCCCATGACTATCTAGTTGACAATTTATCTGATGAAAAGTTTGAAAGGAGTTATTCATGGAAGGATCGGAACATAATAGCTTCCACTTTCTTATCCCATAGAGATAAGACTAAATCAGGATAAGTACCAGTACCTATTACTGGCAGAAAAAGACAAATCGAAATAAAGATTTCTCGTGGTCCAGAATCCTTTAAATAGGGGTTCAAGACGTTCAAAAACTTATATCCATAGAACATTCGACGTAACATAGATAATAAATGAATAGGAGTTAATATCATTCCAATTGCCATTATTGCAGCAATAACTATTTGAAAAGTCAAAGAATACTTACGACTAGTAATTATTCCCAGAAGTACCATAGATTCCGCTACGAAACCACTCATTCCTGGCAATGCGAGGGAAGCCATTGAAAAGCTACTGAACATAGTAGATATTTTGGACATTGGTATAGCCATTCCTCCTATCCCGTCAAGAAAAAGAGTACGTATCCCATCGTAACTTGTTCCTGCCAAGAAGAAAAGTGCAGCACCAATTAATCCATGAGAAATCATCTGCAAAATGGCTCCATTAAGACTCGTATCTGCCATGGAACCAATTCCTACAATTACAAAACCCATATGAGATACTGATGAATAGGCTATTCTCCTTTTCAAATTACGTTGACTCAGAGAAGTTAGAGCTGCATAGATAATTTGAACCGCTCCTACTATTACCAACCACGGTGAAAATAGAGAATGAGCATGAGGTAATAATTCCATATTAATTCGAATTAATCCATATCCCCCCATTTTCAATGGAATTCCAGCCAAAAGCATACATGTACTATAATGCGCTTCCCCATGAGTATCCGGTAGCCAGGTATGTAAAGGGAGAATTGGCAATTTGATGGCATGAGCGATGAAGAATCCTAAATAGAATACTATTTCCAGTACTACAGGATAATATTTATTAGCCAATATTTCAAAATCTAATGTTGGTCCATCAAATCCATAGAGACCCATACTTGAAGCTCCCATTGAGATAAAAATAGAACCACCTGCAGTGTACAAAATGAACTTTGTAGCCGAATATAGACGTCTTTTTCCTCCCCACATGGATATAAGTAGGTAAACGGGAATTAGTTCTAGCTCCCACATGAGAAAAAAAAGTAGAATATCTCGAGAAGCAAATAATCCTACTTGGCCACTGTACATTGCCAACATCAAGAAATAGAACAATCGGGGATTTCGGGTAACTGGCCAAGCGGCTAAAGTGGCTAAAGTAGTAACAAATGACGTCAATGAAATAGGTCCAATAGAAAGTCCATCAATTCCCAGTCTCCAATGAAGGTCAATAAGATCTATCCAGTCATAATCTTCTTCCAATTGGATCAATGGATCGTCGAAATGAAAATGATAACGAAATGTATAGGTCATTAGAAGGAATTCTAATAAGCAGATACCCAGAGTATACCATCGAATTATATTATTCCCTCTATGAGGGAACAATGGGATTGAGGAACCCGCAGATATGGGCAAAATAACAATTATTGTTAACCAGGGTAAATCGCTCATGATGAAAATGGAAGTAATTTTCTATAGAAAAACCCATGCTCAATATCTCGGGTTGAGTATGGGTTTTTACCAGTGAAAGAAAAAAAAAAGGAAGAATAATAAATAGGAGATAGATCTAACAATTTTTGTGGTCTATGTTTATTAGTAAGCTAGACCCATACTGCGAGTTGTCTCATGCCACAAATAAACACGTACACTCAAGAAATCTGTTGGACAAGCAGATTCGCATCTCTTACAACCTACACAATCTTCTGTTCTTGGAGCAGAAGCAATTTGCTTAGCTTTACATCCTTCCCAAGGTATCATTTCCAATACATCTGTGGGACAAGCTCGTACACATTGAGTACAGCCGATACATGTATCATAAATTTTGACTGAATGTGCCATTGGATCTATTAACTCCCATTAGTTAGGATGTCAGAAGTTATCAATTTGATAAGATCTTATAATATAGATCAATAACAAGATATTATTGATATCAGACGAATTAGTAATTGTACTATCAGTGATATTATGAATGGATATATTTATATCATGCATCTGTTCAGTAGGGTGAAGTTACTTGTATAACTTCGATCTTTCTGGATTCTACTAAATCTGACTCAATTGTGTTGGTCAGATACAATTTGTTAATGAGTTCGATATGGATTGAATAACGCTTTTCATCGATAATAATAATACATTGATTTCGATTACATGCAGATAATAGGTATATCTACTATATACATAGATTTGTGTATCTATATCTATTTATATAGATTGATAGATGGATATACCTATTTTTTATTTGTAGATTTAGAAATCTACTTATTCCCGATCAATCCGGAGATTCTATGTGCTCTATTACCATTTTGACAAATTAAATTGATCGATACGAGTCGATTTTCTGTTACGATATATTGCTAAAGCAATAGCTAATCCAATGGCTGCTTCAGCGGCTGCAATAGCGGTAACAAAGATCGAGAAGATGTCTCCCTTTACTTGTCGACTATCAAAATAATTGGAGAATGTTACGAGATTGACATTAACCGCATTCAGTATTAGCTCAAGACACATAAGTGCTCTAACCATGTTCCGACTTGTGATCAGTCCATAAATACCGATAGAGAACAAATAAGCACCTGAAATAAGCGCATGCTCGAGCATAATTGATAAACTCCCTATTAACCTCGATTGATCTAGATACGAACAGAAGTTCTATAAAGTTTATTATTTTATATTATCTGGAAGATCAAAGATCATACTTCTCCTAATATCACGATACTTCACTCGATATTTGACATTCAAACTATTTCCTCTCGGCGAGCTATAGTAATTGCTCCCACGAGGGCAACTAAAAGTATTATAGAAAGAAGTTCGAATGGAAGGAAAAAATCAGTTGATAAATGAGCCCCAATACGTTGAACGTTGTTTGTTAAGTCCTGTTCTAAAATTTGATTCGATTTTGTAGTCATAGATATCTCGGACCATGATGTGTTCAGGATAATAGTAATTAATGAACAGAAGAGACTCGTACAAACTACTAAAGTGATACCATCTCCGACGGTCCAGAGAGGAACAAAATTTGGATATTTTTGATTATTCATCAACATCACGGCAAACACGATCAAGACATTGACAGCTCCTACGTAGATCAGGATTTGTGCAGCAGCTACAAAATCTGCGTTCAATAAAATATATAATAAAGATATACAAACAAGAACCGGTCCCAATGAAAGGGCAGAATAAATTATATTGGGAAGTAGTACTACTTCCAAACCTCCTAATATGAGACCCAGCTCTAGAGGGACCAAAAGAATATCACGTATCGGCCCAGGCAGATCCATTATATGTACGGTAAGTTCCAATATTACTTCTCACAATCCCATTCACTAAACAAAGAAGTTACCCTATCCATATACCTATTTTATATACCAACATGAATATTCATACTGCAACTATTCGGATATGTAAATTAGATAGACTGATCCAGAATTAGATTGGTCAAGGATATATTATAATCAATGATATATCATTGGTCATATTCCTAGTGTAATTTTAAACAGAATTACTAATTCCCAGTCAATTAACGAAAAAAAAAAAAAAAAATAAGGGTCCCTATTCATCGGTTCTCCCTGATCGGAACTTCAGATTGAATCCGGAGAACTGGTAACAGTTCTTGGATCTAAATGTCCGTCCATAGTTTTCTCGGACAAAGAAGTTGAACTGAAAATTGTTCGAATTGTAGAATCTTCAATCACCGATATTGGTGAACGTCCTAGAGCAATCTGATCATAATTCAATTCATGACGATCATAGGTCGAAAGTTCATATTCTTCAGTCATCGACAGACAATTTGTGGGACAATATTCGACACAATTCCCACAAAAGATACAAATTCCGAAATCAATGCTATGATTTTCTAATCGTTTTTTTCCGATATCTCTTCCAAAGTTCCAATCAACAACGGGTAGATCGATCGGACATACACGGACACATACTTCACGAGCAATACATTTATCAAATTCGAAATGAATCCGTCCGCGAAATCGTTCTGATGGGATCAATTTGTCATAGGGATATTGAATAGTCATGGGTAAACGATTCATGTGATATAGGGTAACCATAAAACCTTGACCAATATATCTCGCAGCTTGTATCGCTCGTTGACTATAATCTATGAATCCAGTCACCATGGAAAACATATGGTAGATATCCTTGAATGGATCATTTCGTGTCTATTCTATTTCTTTCTCTTTATAGATGTATTCAATCTACCAATTTCGGATGTGTTACAGAATCTATTTTTGGAATGATATTTTGTCACAATAAAAGAAGTTGAAAAGAAGCTGTCAGTAATAAATTACCCAGAGCGATAGGTAAAAGAAATTTCCAACCAAGATCCAATAATTGGTCTATCCTCATTCTGGGCAAAGTCCATCTCGCCGTGATAGAAATGAACAAGAACAGATAAGCTTTAGCTAATGTGATAAGGATCCCCATCGTTATGCCAAGGACCTCACTAGTTCCATTAATAGAATCCCATTCGAAATATTCCGAAATTGGTATAGATGGAATGGAAAAGTTCCATCCGCCCAAATAGAGAATTGTCACAAATAATGAGGAAGCTAATAGATTCAGATAGGAAGCAACGTAAAATAAACCAAATTTTATACCCGAATATTCGGTTTGATAACCCGCTACCAATTCTTCTTCCGCTTCTGGTAGATCAAAAGGCAATCTTTCACATTCTGCTAGGGAAGAGATAAAGAAAGCTATAAACCCTATAGGTTGACGCCACAAATTCCATCCCCAAAAACCATATCTAGACTGTGCTTCAACTATATCAACCGTACCTAAACTGTTGGATAATTATAGTCGATAATAGCATCACCGTTCTCATCTCTATTCCGAAACCGTACGTGAAACTTCAGCTTCATACGGCTCCTCAATGGCCATCGAGAAGTAGAAAGAACAATCCTTTTATATTATCTCGTTATGCACCTCGCACAATGGGGAAAGAGAATAAAAGAGAAAAGAAACATCGAAGTGTTCATGAATTGGACCAATGAGATTCTGTCTGCTACAATAACAAGAGCTTTTGAACCTATCTTGACCTTCACAATTCTTTGTTAGTAAAAATTAGGATCCATTAATGAAATACTACAACAATTACTTTTTCCCACTATGGATCCATATTCCATTTCACTCAAGATTCCGTCAATCACGAATGAGACTTCGGCAGTAGTCCATTGATTCAAATTAGATCTTTATGAAAAAAGGAGAAGAAACATCCTTTATCCATCTTTTCGTGGGAGAAGGAGAGGAGAACTGCAAAAAGGATTACTTCGTTCCTGATAGTCATTCCTTTTTAAGTAAATAGGAACATACTCCAGATCGGGGTTCTGGGGAAGTACTACTTGATCATCCCTACCAACGTCAAGTCCTCATTATCATCCCATTGATATAGAAACATTTCTCGAAATATGTTTCGTTATCTCTCACTAACCTTTCGTGCATTTTTGTGTTCCTGACCATCTACTTTTGCTCGATCTTCAGTATGATAGTATGAGCTTCATACAGTTTTTTTCCTTTGCCCCCGCTGTCAGGCCTCGATACTAATATCTTAACTGGGGTACACAGTTTTCACTGGTTGTGCATGCCTTCACTCTTGTACAGGGGATGGGACTCGATCCTATTACTGCGAATTCATAAGCTGTTTGATCTCACCCATATGACTATCTAGTTTATCAGTTGGAATGAATAAGAAATATTCATCCTATTAATCTCCTTTCCTTTCTTATAGAGATAGGGGAAAAGCTCATATTGCAACGGATCACACGTAGAGATATAGATAACACACATAAAGCTAGAGGGATTTCGTAACTGATGGATTGAGCAGCAGCTCGGAGACCACCTGAGAAAGAATATTTATTATTTGATCCATACCCCGCCATAAGAAGTCCAAGAGGAGCAATACTTGAAACGGCGATCCGGAAAAAAACACCTATACTAAGATCAGCTAAAACGATGTGGCGGCCGAAGGGAATTACTAAATAACTCGAAAGAATTGGTATAACCACTATAGCTGGTCCAATACTGAATAACCAAAGATCCCCTCTAGATGGGATAATATCCTCTTTCAGAAGTAGTTTGATCCCATCTGCTAAAGCTTGAAGAATTCCCAAGGGACCGGCGTATTCAGGTCCAATACGTTGTTGTATTCCTGCAGATATCTTTCTTTCAAGCCATACAATAACTAATAATCCTATTAAAACTCCCAATATAGGAATAAGAATGTAAATTCTAATCCATATAAGACCGAAGATCTCTTTTATAAATCCCAGTACAAAAGATAAATTGATAACTCGTTCCTCAGGATCCGTCGTATTAATCACCATCTTAACGATCAACCTCTCCCATAATGATATCTATACTACCTAAAATTGTCATGATATCGGCCAATTTCATGCTTTTAACCAGTTGAGGAGGAATTTGCAAATTAATAAAACCAGGTGGGCGAATTTTCCATCTCCAGGGAAAAATACTATCATCTCCCATTAGAAAAATTCCTAATTCTCCTTTGGGAGCTTCTACTCTCACATAATGTTCTTGTTTTGGTGACTCAAAAGTAGGGGAAGGTTTTTTACTAATAAATCGAAATTCAAAATCATTCCATTCCGAATCTTTGCCTTTATCGAGGCGCCGGGCTTCCAAATTCTCATAGGGTCCTCCCGGAATTATTTTTAGGGCCTGTCGAATAATTTTGATAGATTCTGTCATTTCCCCAATTCGTACCAAGTAACGAGCTAATGAATCCCCTTCTTTTTGCCATTGGACCTCCCAATCAAATTCATCGTAACATTCGTAATGATCAACTTTGCGAAGATCCCATTGTATTCCGGAAGCTCGTAGCATAGGTCCTGATAAACCCCAATCTATTGCTTCTTCTCTACCAATGATGCCTACTCCTTCAACTCGTTCTAAAAAGATGGGATTGCGTGTAATAAGCCTTTCATATTCAGCCACTTTGGATAAGAAATAATCGCAAAAATCCAAACATTTATCTATCCAACCGTAGGGTAAATCTACAGCTACTCCTCCGATACGAAAATAATTATGCATCATTCGCATACCCGTGGCAGCTTCGAATAAATCATAGATAATTTCCCTTTCTCTGGAAATGTAAAAGAAAGGAGTCTGTGCACCAATATCAGCCATGAAAGGCCCAAGCCATAACAAATGGGGAGCTATACGACTCAACTCTAGCATGATAACTCTGATACAGCTAGCCCTTTTAGGTACCTGAATATTTCCCAATCTTTCCGGCGCATTTACCGTTACTGCTTCTGTAAACATAGTGGCTAAATAATCCCATCGTGTTACATAGGGAAGATATTGGACAATTGTTCGGTTCTCGGCAATTTTTTCCATCCCTCTATGCAAATAACCTAATATAGGTTCACAGTCAATAACATCTTCACCATCTAGAGTAACAATAAGTCGAAGAACACCATGCATCGATGGATGATGAGGGCCCATACTTACTATCACGGAGTCTTTTTCTGTAGCAAGCACGGTCATATGTCATTCTCCTCTGATTCGTTCTATAAATTGATGGAAACAAAGGAACGGCTCATTAAGATCCGGAATCTAACAACCAAAAAAAATTTTGGAATTGAAAATTTCGTTTGAAATCAACGGATTTTTAGCCCACGAATACTTAGTTGACCAATTAAATCTTCGTAACGAGGTCTGTTCCTTTTGGACAAATAAACCAGAAGTCGCTTACGTTTCCCCAAAATTTGCCACAAACCTCTTTGGGATGAATAGTCTCTTCTGTGCAATTCCAAATGATGAGTAAGTCTCAGAATCCGATCAGTTAAATGATATATCTGAGATTCAACGGATCTTCTCCGTTCTTTAAGAATCAGAGATGAACGAATGGGCGAATTCTTTGGCATAAAAACTATTTTTCTCGAGATAGAATGAATGAGATTGATTCATGGTCAGAAAGAAGAATGAGATCTATTAATTTTTCCATGGTCCATGGAAGAATTTGTTCCGAACATTCCCATTGAATGACAGATAGAGAATTTATCTCCTCCCGGAGAAACGAGTTTCTCCAATTTGGCTTTGCAGCGGGATACAGATAGATGAGAGATTCCTATATCGATAGAATCAAATAGATCGAATCCAAATAGAAATATCTTTTAGGATTTCGATTCATTCCATTGATGTGGATATGGATGTATTATGAAATACACTATCTACATATCTATCTATTTATCCATCTATCTATCCATTTATAGATAGATAGATATCGAATCTCTATTAAATAGATCCCATTTCCTAATATAAAATTAGGGATACATACGTATTCTTAACATAACAGACCGACTCCCATCATTTGTATTGAACCAATATCTATTCATACAAGCCAGATCCTCTAATCGATAACTAGGCCAAAGAAAACGTTTAGTCATTTGGGTTATATCTATATCAAGATGTTTATCTCTTTCCATGAGTTCTTCGTAGTTTTGTACGTCCTTTTCATCGGAAAGTTCTGCATTTCCATCTAGATCATTCTCCAGATCGAAACGATTTAGAATTCTAAATTCTCTACGACGTCTCGGAAGCAAAATATCTTCAAAAATGAGAGAACTTGAAATGTTTTCATTCCCATCTCCAAGAATTCCTCCGTGTCGTATAGATCCATCAGAAAGATTTACATCTGCCCTTCCCCGGAACCTATTCTTAAATCTTAATGAAATACTTACGATTTTATACATCAGGAATTGGTCATCCAATACCCCAGATAAACGAAATGGTTCGACAATTAATATTCCATCCTTTACTGTTCCTGAAACATCCTTATCAATCGAATGAGACATTAGATCCAGGTCCAAATCTCCCGTTCGAAGATAGGGTATAGCAATTCTCTCCGGATCCTTCATTCCACTTAAAAGAGAACATATATTGATGTTATTTTCGAGTTCCCTCGCTATGGATTCTGCCCATCTAAATTGAATAGCAGTTTCAACAGTTTTTCCATCTTCCAGCAGAAATTCTACCTCATCGTATTCATTGTTCCCATTATCCTTTTTTTCTTTGTCCTGACTATCCAATCCAACATACTTTTCTTGGTCTTGAACATTCGATCTAACATATTCTTGTTCTTGAACATAGGATCCAATATCTTCTTTCTGTTGTTCTCTTTCTTCTCGGTCTCGGACATTCGATCTAATATTTTCTTCTTTCCTATATGATCCAAAAATATCTTCGTGTTCTTCTCGTATAAGCGATTTTCTTGGTATGATCATCAATTCAGTTTTATATGTATCATTCATTCCTACAAGTTCTGGGAATAACCAGAATCTTAAATTTGATCCGGAACGATCCGTTCTTCTTCGATTAATTCTCGGAGAATCAGTAATATCAAAATTGTCTCTTTCTTTCTCGTCGATCCATTGAGAATTCGTAATAGAACAAATATCCTCCTTGTCAATTTCTTGATAATTGAGAATATTGTAACCGAAATCCTTCTGATCTTCATCCTTTTTTGAATTCGTAATATCATGAATATATCTTTCCCTAGGAATCTCTTGATAATCGGTAATATTGATATTATCCGGTATATCAAATAGTTCCGATTCACGTATAATACTATTAGAGAGAATCTCTTCCCGTTCATTCTGCCGTACTGGCAGTCCGTTAAGATCGAAATCTTTTGTGAAATCGATATAACTATATGAGAAAAGATTGTATCTGTAACGTTTGTTCAGTTTCCGGGTTCGTCCCGGAGAAGGTTTTACCCAAAATGAGGGATATCCCTGTTGTTGTTCATAGGGAATGAATCTATTTTCTTCATAGGAATGAAGAGAATCTCGATTCTCAGTCGTCCGTTGCTTACTCATCTCATTTCTCCATCTCTGTGGTGCTATTCCAGACCATATCTGTGAGGATAAATTGTATCGATCGTAACATTTTAACCACTCTTTCCAGTCATTTGCTCTCAAATCTTGCGGTTCTTTAGAATCCAATATTCCTTGTATATTGAAAAATTCTTTGATCTTTCCTTTTAAAAAAGGATACGATGTTCGATATTGTAATAGATATTTTGAATGGGACTTGTTCATTGATCTTATTTGCCATATCTCGTTAAATAGATATGCTTGGGACATTAAGATCATGTCCCGATCGGTACCAACTTGTAAATCTCGTATCTCTTTGGTAATTGAATGGTAGTTGGGAATTTTATCCTTATTTGTCTTCGAAATATCGTTCTTCAAAATGAAAATTCTTCTGTAAATTGCTACAAGATTCCTCGTCGATCTAATACAAAATTGTATGTTCAACCTGATGAGGCGAATAACACTTAGGGAAATATCTCTGCCCATTCTTTCAATAAATAGATTTATTGAATAGGGCCATTTCCAAAAAAATCGTACACTTCTCTTTCTAAATTGAACAAGTATTTGCCGAATCTGAATCAATCGCTTTTTTGATTCCGATTCTATATAACTAGAACATTGATTATTTTTTTCCTCTAGATCGACATTAATCCCTAAATTCACTAGATATTTCTCAGTGATCTGTTCGATCTGATCATTCATTGTGGTTGTCCAATCATCTAGATCTTCAATAGTTGTTTGAGTTCCATATCCAGGTCGATCCTGAATCTCCGATGAAAAATTTGCACTACCCGCAGGCCTAGTCCCGATGAGCAATTGATATTTATTGAGGATCTGGTCATTTATTCCGAGATTTTCTGTACTCCTATTATCTGGTTGAGGTCCAGATTCCTTTATTCGTCCTATTCCTGATAGAATTGTTCTTATCAATCGTCCTTTCAATTCTTTGATAATGGGTTCCCAAAAGGAAGGTATTTTTTTTGGATAACCAAAAGGTACTTCAGTTTCCAATCCCCAGGTCGTTAAATAGCTAGAACTCGATTTTTCTCCTTTGTCAAATTGGAGCTCAGATCCGTGCCAAGGTCTCAAACGAAAAGGAAATAGAATCTTGATCTGAATACCATCCCTGAGCCATCTGTCCGGAAATTCCGTTTCTGAAAATTCAATCCCATCATAAGTGCATTTGATATGAATTTCTCTACTCCATTCCCCCCAATCTTCATCCCATTCAGGGACTTGAAATAATAGCATACGACCAATATTTTTAGCTATTATTAATGAGGGTAAAATTATATATTTTCTAAGAATTGATTGGGTCACTAATATAAAACCTCTTATTTTTTGATTTAGTGAAAAATCCAATTTGTCTGCTATTGAGAGACGATCAACTTTTGATCTCTCCCCAGAATAAGTTCTTCCCGATTTCAAGTCTTTATTTAGAAAATTCGTAACAATTTGTTCCAGATCTACTCTGTTGGGCATATAAAAAGAATCTTTTAAAAAAGTGGGTATCTCCATTCTTCCCAAAAATAGAAATAAAGGGGAATGTGCACCCGTTTGTATCATTTTACATATTATAGTTCTACGTCTTTGAGCACGCATGGATCCTTTTACTAGGTTACGGCGAAAATCTGACTCTTCCGAATAACGTCTCACAATTCTCTGTATTCCGTTCGGGTCGATAATTGTTATACTCCTGATCTTTCTTGGACGAAGATCATTTATTGAGGGTATGAAGTCGTATTTACCGCTTCTCAAATTGTAGGACCATCGAGGCACAAGTTTCTGAATCTCTATAATTTCGAAAGGGTCATTGAATAAGAATTTCCCGCAAAAGGCAGAAATAGATTTTGTTTGGGTCGAATCACCCGTAGATGAATTTATCCAAAGATCCCGAAGTACTGTCCATTCCTTCTGTTCCAAATGCTCGAAAAGTGAAACTTGTTCCGCAGAAGGAAGACTAAGGATTAATTCCCATCTCATGGGACTTGTGACATTTTTCTCGCCGCCAATTATACCAGGAATATCCAACAAATATTTTGCATAGGTCTCTTTATTACATGAAGCTATTTCCAATAGAACCTCAATATAAATTCTTCGATCATATGAGACTATTTCCAACAAATCTCTCGACGAGTCTTTTACATGAATCTCTTCATTATTTGAAGCCATTTCCGAGAAATCTATTCGATGAATTCCTCGATCTTTCAAAGAAACTATATTCGGCAAATCTTTCGTATAGATCTTCCAATTATCCGAATTTCTGATCATTTGTTCCGCTAATAGATAAAGTTGTTTTGAAATAGGTTCAACTTTTTTCTTTTCTGATAATTCATTGATTGAGATAAACGAGTGAACGGTATCTGTAAGTAGTGGTTCCCAGGGTAGCGGAAAGTTTTTGCGTTCCAATTCTCGCCAATGATCAGAGATCCGATCTTCAATTTGATTATTCCAGGATCCTTCCGCGGTGTCCTTCGTAGGTACCTTTGTCAAATCCGGAAGATCCAAATTGATCGAATCGCTCAAAATCCAAGGTGACCTTAATTGATCAATTATTCCACGGAACGGTCCATTCAGAAAGGGATCATGTATCTTAGGAAAGGAATCTCCCTGATAATTGGATAATTTAACTCCTTTTTCCATCACATCTCCAACAGGGGATCCATTGCTTAGAGCTTCTATTCGATTCCTGAATTCATTGCCCAAGTTATCCTTTCTCTGCTCTTCAGTGCAAATCCATTGATAATAAAGATCCTCGGATGAGGAAAAGGTATCTGAAAGATTCCTATATCTTCTGATCCTTTCCCAAAATACCGACACACTAGGTAGAGATGTGAAAGATATCCTTTGTTTTCCATCACTTGAACATGTGTCGAAGAAATATTGGGATACTTCGGTCTTTACAGGACCTGAGTTAGTAAATGGGCTATTTCTGATATATCGCAATGGCCTATTCCATCTGCGATGATCAAACAAAATAATGGGCCATGGTTGATCGAACCATGGTGATTCTTCGTTGGGGAGTCTTTTAAATTCATTTTGATCCTTATGTACAAAGTCATCCTTTATTTCTTTATTAGAAATAAGAGACGGTGACGGAGTTCTGCCCAAATATAATAAACAGGAATAATAAATAAGAATACTAAAAGTTCGATTTATATAGCGTTTTGATATAGTATAACCTATGGGTGAATCACGTTCTATACGGAAAGATACCAATCTTGCCAAATTTATGAATAGAACATGACCACCCAACCAACCACAAAGACTACTTATTACAAATGATATATTATTGCTATAACGAAAAAGAAAAAGGTTCATCAGTCTCGTTAATATAGGACTTGGTAGAATAATAGGATTCAGTAATTGAAAAATTAGGCTATCCATAAATAGACCTAGAATTCTAGAATTGTTAAGTGAATTTATGGGGTACAGAGATTTTGAATTTGAAAGTTTCTCGTTGGTATGGAAACAATGAAGGAACATGTATGGTACAACTAATAAAGTTATTGCGTGAGGTTTCCCCAATACTGTATAGATAGGTGAATAGTACATCGATAAAAAAACTATTAATTGTCCCGTAATAGAACCACTTATAGTTACTATACCATCTACAGTTCCTTCTAGAAAGAAAATTCTCATGGGGGATATCTGAGAAGGACTAATGGGCAATGTGGTAATAAATCCGTAATAGAGTCCAAATAAAATGATCGGACCCGATACTTCTATCCTTGATGATATTGAATCCCATGGTAGACTCAAGATTCTAAGTATCATATTCACTATAAGTATCATATTAAAAATCCTTCTTAAAAAACGTGGAATGATTATAGAAATTATTCCAATATCTCCCATATATACATGGGAGATATTGGATATGAATAGTTATCATTTTCTAATTCATGAATTCAATTTCATAGAATTGGTCCCAATTTAAAATCGATCTTTACTTGATCTCTCCATATATGTGCATATATGCACATATATGTTTATAACATATATCAAATAGATATGCATATGCCATTAGCACATATATTCGATTCGGAAATATTGAGGGATATTTAAAACTTGTTGTCTTCTTTTTTTTTTTTATTTTACTAGGGTGGTCCGGCCCAAGTCTTCTAAATTGTCGTTACACCGCAAAGGTCGGGTGACCAATTCAAGGACATTCCTAGCATTAGCAAATCCGTGAATTTGCGCAAAGGTGAATTCAACCGACCATTTAGTATTCATTCCTCTTGCTTCTAATGGGTCAGCATGAGCCATTCCAGTGATGGCTAAGTCGGGTTGTAACTCACGTATACGTCGTAATTGATTATAATTATCCGGTTTTTCCACAATTCGTGGTATTGGTACACACATCTTTATACATGTATCTCGCAAAAGTGCTAATTCAGCAGCTTGATATCGTTTATCCATATATGGAATACCAATTTCATAAACGATCATTCCACATCTGATTAAGAATCTTGCTAGAGATATTTCTAGAAGATTATCTCCCATGAAAAATACAGATTTTCCATGTACCAAAGAAATATAATCCTTCAAACTTTCCCATATCTGTTTCTCCCTTTCCTCTAAACCCTGAGTTTCAATATCAAATACAGGACAAATCTTTTCGATCCAAGCACGCGTTCCGTCCGGACCGATAGGAAAAGGAGCTCCAATTAATCTACATCTTTCACGTCTTACCAAAGTGGCTGCTGTACGACTCAGAAATGGATTGATACCACAGACATAAACTCCATTACCTAATGACGGAAGATGAGTATATCTCTGGGCAGGTAACCAACCTGATACCTTGACAGATTGGCGCCTTAATTCCGGACTGAGTTGAGAAGCTACGTTCGAAGGTAGGGATCCAAAAAGAGCTAAGGAGGGATGATCTCCGTATTCTATGAATTCTCCTTCCTTTTCAAGGGGAGGAGGGAATTTTTGTATAGTTCCATTCCGTTCACGAACGAATAATCTCTGTTCTAGACAACGATGTGCCATCGCAGCTAGCACAGTATCTTCCCCTTGAGTAAAAGCATGATCCAGTCCGTTTGCTCTTGCCACTATAATTGGTATTCCAATTTCAGATTCCAATTTTGGTGCCATACCTTCCAAGTCCATTTTTATTATTTCTGTAGTACAAGTACCTATCCATATGATGACATTGGGGTCCCTATCTTTTTTTATCCGAATACAAAGCCTTTTCAACTCTTCATAATCATTCAATTGAGCCGAGATATCTCCTTCTTCTAATTCTGCCATTGCATAGCGAGGTTCTGCAAAGATCATAACTCCAAGCGTATTTTGTAGAAAATAACCACATGTCTTCGTGCCTACCATCAAAAAGAAACTGTCTTCAATCTTTTGGTATAACCAAGATACGCAGCTAATAGGACAAAAAGTATGATAATTACCCGTTTCACATTCAAAAGTGAGAGTTTCAGAGATCTTCGCTGACATAAATAGATTTCCCCAACGAGCCGATCAACGAATCAATTGTTGATCTCAAACCATCGTAAATCCAAGCAAATTTTCCTGATTCTTCCCCTGTTTCCCATCATTAATGGGACTTAGGTAGGAATCGGAAAGTAAACTGAAGAATTTTCGATCCGGAATCTCTTTCGGTACAATACCTTCTGGTTGAGACAATATCTGATCTGCTATGTTCAAATAATATTCACACACATAGTTAAGGGATGGTTCAGATCCAACCATTTCAAATAAGGTTTTACCCTTGACTCTAGATATTCGAATATCTTCAATAAGAGGTAAAACTTCTATTACGGGCATTGGACAGACTTCTACATATCCATCGATAAGATCTCTTTTAGATGTACGATTTCCGACCAAGCCTGCTAATCGGAGTAGATGTGTACGAGTTTTTTCCCCGATAGAGACAGCAATACGATTAGCTGCGAATAATGCATCAAATCCATTATCTGTAATTATTACGCAATAATCCGCATAGTTCAATGGAGCAGCAAAACCTCCACAAACTACATCACCTAATACATCGAATAAGATAATATCATATTCGTAAAATGCATTTAATTCTTTCAACAATTTCACAGTCTCCCCTACCACATATCCCCCACATCCGGCTCCTGCGGGTGGGCCCCCTGCTTCTACACAATCTACCCCTCCATAACCCTTGTGAATTACATCTTCGGGCCAAATCTCCTCATAATGATAATCCTTGGACTGCAAAGTATCTATAATTGTAGGTATCAGAAATCCTGTAAGAGTAAAAGTACTATCGTGTTTGGGATCACATCCGATTTGTAATACCTTTCCGCCACGTCTTGCTAAGGCGATTGAGATATTACAGCTAGTCGTTGATTTACCAATTCCGCCTTTTCCGTAAACTGCTATTTTCACCTCTAAATCTCCCGTTATTAATTAATAATCATAAGAATTATGATCCTCTTCTCCGTTCCAGAATGAAAAGGGTTAAGTGGTAGTAATAGGAATAATAGATCCGGTCATACCAATAGTTTAACTCTCCACCTATCCTAAGATGGTATCTATGTATACATCTAAATATCCAACATATGGATAGCAGAAACATATGTATCTTTATCTAACCTATCTTATTGTGTTCCGCACATAAACCGTTCATTCCTATTCCTTGTCGTAACGACGAGGGAAAATAGTACAAAGAATTACATTCTTGATCATTCATCCTAAATGAAGGAAATAGGGAGAAAGATAAAAGAACAGATATTAGATATTGTTCTCTAAAGCAGTAATCTTTCTACTGACAATTTTTATTTTTATATGGATTCGTTGATGTGAGATTTTGACTAATCTCTCATTCTCTGTATCGATAGATCGATCTTTTATGTCCCCTTGCAATTCTTCGTCCCCTTCCCTTCTCTCCATCCCCTCCGTCCCCCTGTTCTCTTTCTGTTCTTCCTTCCCCTTTCTATTCCCCCTTCCTCCATTTTGGATTCATTTCATTATAGATAGATAGATATCTATCTATCTATATGGAACATATATAGAACTGATATTCCATCATTCAAAAAAGGATTCTTCTTAAAATGAAATGCTGAGAAAGAAAATACAGATAAAAAAGAGTGATTGATCAGGTAGAATTACAATCATTGAAGTAATGACGGTACGATCGCTGATATGGATTCCTCTCACTTCAGCACTTCCCACCACTTTATCTTTATCTACCAAAATCACCGGGCAGATCGGATCTAATCTCACGTATCCCAGCATTCAACCAGCCCATGATTCGAAGGCTATACAGCATGGAGCGGGCAGAGAGATGAAAGGGCCGACAGGGGGACCTTCTCCTGCTTGATCGAAATCAATCCTATGATCGAATAGCAGTTCCAAGTGCCATGATGTCCGCTTCGTTTCACTCAATGAAGGGCTCGGACAGGTAAGGTAGGTTAGTTGAGACTATCTCACCATTACCTTCTAGCTCTTAGGATAAGAAGCAGGCCCCTTGTCCCTGGCAGGGAGAGAGAGGTCTTTGTTGCCCTTCGGTGGAGTGAGTATACCTAGCGAACTGGCGGGTCCGCAGCACCGTGGAGATCGATTGATCAATATGCATCGTGGAGAAGATCATGGTGATGGTTGACCGCCGCCTCCCCTTGTCCTGGAGGCGGGGAGGCGAAGGGGATTGCTATCGTCACCTTCTCTCCCTATAATATAGGGTGGGGTGTATGTTCCAGAAGTTCCGAAGGAAGCTTTGGGCTTCTCAATGGTTCATGCACCGGTCGTAGGTCGGTCCAAAGAACAAGAGTCTTGAACGTATATGAGATCTAACCCCCCGTTGTTCCTCAGTAGCTCAGTGGTAGAGCGGTCGGCTGTTAACTGACTGGTCGTAGGTTCAAATCCTACTTGGGGAGATCCACTTTATTCAAGGGCTCGCTCCGACCGTTAGGAGTAGGTAAAACGTTCCCTGTCCTTATTGATATTAATGCGAAATCGCCAAAAACAAGGATAAGGGTGTACTCACTCCCAGTAGTTCGGAAAAATATGGAAACAACAGTCTCTTTGGAGTACTGAAAGGTTCGGATGAGCAGATCCATGGTTCTCCGTTCTGATGACATTTCCAGAGCTGAATTGGGGCGAAGGCCTCTATTCGCTCGACCCATAGCTGGTAAAACTATCAATTCGTTCCTTGGAAGTCATTGATAATTGGATCCCTGCATGCTGTCAATATCTCGGTGTAGATTTGGGATAATCTCTTGTTCTGTAGCCCTAATTAAGGCTACTTCCAACTAGCCAATTTATCATTCTCAGGTGATGTACTAGCAGTTCATCAGAGATGCAGTCATCAATTCTCCCGAGAGGCCACAATTCTCGTAAGCAAGCATATTCATGCTGAGGAAC